CTCCAACCTCGGATCGTTGGTGAGGAACATTATGAAACTGCGCAAAGAGTTAAGCAAACTTCACAACGTTACAAAGAACTTCAGGACATTATAGCTATCCTTGGATTGGACGAATTATCCGAAGATGATCGTTTAACCGTAGCAAGAGCACGAAAAATTGAGCGTTTCTTATCACAACCCTTCTTCGTAGCAGAAGTATTTACTGGTTCTCCAGGGAAATATGTTGGTTTAACAGAAACAATTAGGGGGTTTCAACTGATCCTTTCCGGAGAATTAGATGGTCTTCCTGAGCAGGCCTTTTATTTGGTGGGTAACATCGATGAAGCTACCGCGAAGGCTATGAACTTAGAAGTGGAGAGCAACTTGAAGAAATGACCTTAAATCTTTGTGTACTGACTCCTAATCGAATTGTTTGGGATTCAGAAGTGAAAGAAATCATTTTATCTACTAATAGTGGCCAAATCGGTGTATTACCAAATCACGCCCCTATTGCCACGGCTGTAGATATAGGTATTTTGAGAATCTATCTTAACGACCAATGGTTAACAATGGCTCTGATGGGCGGTTTCGCTAGAATAGGCAATAATGAGATCACCATTTTAGTAAATGATGCGGAGAAGGGTAGTGACATTGATCTGCAAGAAGCTCAGCAAACTCTTGAAATAGCGGAAGCTAACTTGAGTAGAGCTGAAGGCAAGAGACAAACAATTGAGGCGAATTTAGCTCTCAGACGAGCTAGGACACGAGTAGAGGCTATCAATGTAATTTCTTAACTAGTTGGTGCGTCCAAATAAGCAAAAGAAGTTCTGTTTATCTTAATACATACACTATTTTTGAATTCTACCGATTGAATAAAATTCAGTATAATGTGATGCAACGAAAAAAAATGAATTTACTAAATGAATTAATATTAATTATTAATATAGAATACGAGTAGTGGGAGGATGGAAAAGATACAAAATTCATAAAAAAGGAAGGTGAATAGAAAAACTTATTAGATACCGGAGTCAATGGTATCTAATAAGTTCTACCTACTATTGGATTTGAACCAATGACTCCTGCCGTATGAAAGCAATACTCTAACCACTGGGTTAAGTAGGTCATTTATCATCAAAAAGAGAAACAAAAAGGGACCCATCACATCGATGGATTATAGATGGAATCTGACTTCTAAGCAATACCAATCCTTGGCAGAAAACAGATCAGAGAGCTATCATATCGGATCATGGAATATTCATCTTGACAAGAAATTATCTACATGTTAAAATATTTATAACAAGCACAAGGGCTATAGCTCAGTTAGGTAGAGCACCTCGTTTACACGCGCGCCAATGTTTTTTCAGGGGAGTCCATCATGCAATCAACAGAATTTCTCTTATTGAGAAATCGATGTCTTACTCCATGGATTCGAGGCAACAAGAGAACAATAGCCTGACAAATATTTGGTTGGTCAATCCGTGTGCCAATTTAGGCACCGAATAGAACCCATCAGTGATTTGATAATTGATAAGGTGAATACCCAGTCCATTCAATGCTAGGCATAATGAGTATAAGGACCTCAAAAAAATCTCTTTTCGTCCTATGGAACTTTAAGGTGTATGAAGTTTCATATTTGACTCTTTGGACAGAGCGATAGAGACTCCATTTAACTTAGGTTGATCTAGGCCGGAGGCAGACCTACGTCAAGGTAACTCTTCTTTGAAACACTTTGGTATTGCTCCTGGATCAGAATCAAAATAATGAATCAGAGCACGTGGAGCCATCTCGTTATCTTTCTGTCAAGAAAAAATATGGCGGACTAATTGATATTTATATCAGTTGATGAAAGAGCCCAATGCAAAAAAAAATGCATGTTGGGTCTTTGAAACAGTTCGAATCATTTCGATAATATTCAGTTTGATCTGTTTTACCGAGAAGGTCTACGGTTCGAGTCCGTATAGCCCTAATTGTTAATTGAAATGTAAATGAATTGAAAATTCACAAAAAAACTGAGTATTTGTATAATTTGTATAGTTATAGTTTAAATTTCCTCATTCATTTTTGTTTGTTGTTTGTAGATGGCCGGTCGATTGCTCCATCGAAATAGAAGCATTACCACATGCTCGCTTACGGGGATCGTTCAGAGCAGGAAACTAAAAACAAAAATTCATTTCAATGAATCTTGAAACGAGACATGACCCTCAGCAAACAAACAAAGCTAGGCGGTTCGATTAAAACGAATTGTTATTTCGACTAAACAGTTCTGAATGAATTCAGAATTCCAATTCGAATCGACTAATCCGGTATATTTTCCACATTCATAGGAGTGCATCTATGTTTCTGCTTCACGAATATGATATTTTCTGGGCATTTCTAATAATATCAAGTGTTATTCCTATTTTGGCATTTCTAATTTCCGGAGTTTTGGCCCCGATTAGCGAAGGACCAGAGAAACTTTCTAGTTATGAATCGGGTATAGAACCAATGGGCGATGCATGGGTACAATTCCGAATCCGTTATT